AAAAATAACCCAAAAAATCAAGGGAATGCTTGGATAATTGGTTTATATAAATCCTTCCTGGTTGAGACCACACATAAGAATGACATTGCCATAAATTGACAAGATAATATTTCCACTTATTCATCAGAAGAGGGGTATCCTTCGAAGACAGAATAGATTTTCCTTGATATCTAACATAATGCATAAAAGGATCCTTGAAGAACCATAAGATGGCGGCCGGAAAATCATTAACGAAGACTTCTTCTACAGGATATTTTTTTTTTTCATAGAAATGTATTCGCTCAAAAAAGATACCAGAAGAGGTTAATCGTAAATGAGAAGATTGATTACGAAGAAAAAGTAAAATGGATTCGTATTCACATACATGAGAATTATATAGGAGCAAGAATAATCGTAGATTACTTTTTGAAAAAATAATTTTTTTTGGAGTAATAAGACTATTCCAATTATAATACTCGTGAAGAAAGAGTCGTAATAAATGTAAAGAAGAGGGATCTTTCACCCAATAGCGAAGGGTTTGAACCAAGATTTCCAGATGAATGGGGTAGGGTATTAGTACATCTGATACATAATTTAAATGTGGGAATTTGTCCTCTAAAAAAGGAAATATTGAATGAATTGATCGTAAATTATAAGATTTTACGATTTCTGTCGCCTCTAAGGAAGATACTAATCGTAGGGAAAACGGAATTTCCACAATGACTGCAAATCCCTCCGACATCATTTGAGAATACAAATTTTTGTTGTACCCAAAAAATTTTTTTTGGTTAGAATCATTAGCGGAAATTATCAAATGATTCTGTTGATACATTCGACTAATTAAACGTTTTATAATTAGTAAACTATATTTAGTGTCATAACCTCCATTATCCAACAAAATTGATCTATTTAAACCATGATCATGAGCAAGTGCATAAATATACTCCCGAAAGATAAGTGGGTATAGGAAGTCATGTTGCTGATATCTATCTAGTTCTAAATATCCTTGAAATTCTTCCATTTTTAATGTGAACAAGAAAAGAAATAGGTGATTTATTGGGTTATCAAATGATACATAGTACGATACAGTCAAAACAAGGTATTATAGTAAGAAAATACCTCGGAACAAGTAAGACTCATCAACAGACTCTCTAGCCTCTCTTTTTCCATCTAATTGATTTATGTTCATTCTAGGGTAACAAGATGGTTAGAAGTCCTTTATTTTTTCAATCCAATCGCTCTTTTGATTTTGAAAAATCTTTATCAATATACTGCCTTCTTCTACACATTTATCTCTACCCCATAATGGGTAATAGCTAATAATTAGGACTCATAAGAAATTTATAATCCACTCATGGGAAAAGTTTTTCCCGTATTAAGCACTAATATATTTTTAACGTCTAATTAGATCGGGTAATCATTCAAAAATTAAGAACAGAAGCTCATTACTTTTTGTTTCCCTATAATTGGAACCGTAGTAGGGCTCTACCCATTTATTCACTCGACCAAATTCATTTTTTTTATTACACGACAAGAATTCAAACAATTTTAATAAGGTTTTGGACCTATTCGGTAAGAATGAAATATTCTTAGAATTATCCATTGATACGACATGCTGCTTTTTCCATTCATTCCTTTCAGGATCAGTCGTGGTCTTACAAACTCTACCGATGGTATGGACGAATCTTTTGCTTCATACAAATGTGTAAAAGATGCTAGCCGCACTTAAAAGCCGAGTACTCTACCGTTGAGTTAGCAACCCAAATAAAATAATTAGAATGTGTAGATACAATCGGAATCTCAATAAAAAAAAGATTGAATTGCACAACGCAATCCAAACCAATCAAAAATTAAAATAGCACAAATTTTTTAAATTCTAATTGATTAGATTCTGAACATAATAAAAATGAACAGATCCGATGAAAAAACTCTCAGATAAAAATAGGGATAAAGTAAAATATTTATAAATACATCCATTAATTCTATAGTATATAGATTTTATTGAGTTTAATCTTAATCAAAAAAAGACTTCTTGTATCACAGAAAATACAAGAACCCATTATTTGAATGAAATAAAAGCTATGGGACGGAGATATAAATGGATCCTTTTATCCACGATCGGATTATATTTATTTGATACACTGTTGTCAATATGAATGTTGAGAAAAGAATACAAAAGAAAAAACAATTTATAAATCTAACTAACAATTCCAATTTCAATCAATTAGACAATTAGACAATTAGAATTATAAGAAAAAATAAGAAAAAAAAAAAAACTAAGGACTTGTGTTGGATTGGCACTATATATAATATTTCTATACAACACAACATTGATACAACATTGATACAATATTGGTGGAAAAAAAAATTAAGTAAAAAAATGAGGTTTATTCACTAAAATAAGCAAGTGAAATCCTTTGTGTTTTTTTATTTGTTCTGACAGTAATCTCAAAATTTTATATTTATAGACCCGATTACTTCATTTATTTATTCACTTAATCTTTTTCTATCTATTTTATATATATCAATAAAATTTATATCAATAAAATATAAATAGATTTTTGTCGTTATAAAAATAAAAGACACTCTTTTATAGTAACAATAATAAATTTAGTATGATATAAATAGAACAAAAGAGGAAATAGCAAAGAAACAAAAAGTTTATACAAGGCTATATACAAATCATCCACATTTTTTTTATTTCATTAATTGAATTTTATTTGTTGATTAGGGCGAAGTTCCGTAAAAACCCCCGCCCTTTTTGAAATATCATGAACAGTTCCTGTAGGTTGAGCACCTTTTTCAAGGAAATATAGAATAGCAGGAACATTTAAATAGATTTGATTCTTTATCGGGTCATAAAAACCCACTTTACGAAGATCTCTTCCCTCTCGTCGGGATCGAACATCAATTGCAACGATTCGATAAATGGCTCATTGGGATAGATGAACAATACTCCCCCCCCCCCTAGAAACGTATAAGAAGTTTTCTCCTCGTACGGCTCGAGAAAATTCTAAATTATGTCTATGTATAGAATCATAATAACAAATAGATCCATAAAATCATCAAATTCATTATATTATTGATTTTAGTTTAAATACTTTTTCTTAGTCTTCCCCCCCCCCCCAAAAAAAAAAATTATTTGTATCCTCATAACTCAAGTTGAATAACTCTCAAATAACTCAAAAGAAACCTTTTAGGTATTAAATTTATTGAGTGGTCTCTAACCCTTTTTGTCTGTCTCCTTTAGAATCTATTTTGATTCTTAAATATGATCTGGTTGTTGAGACAATTGAAAACGGTATTTACTTGTTCCAGGATCTTTATCTTTGCCTTGAATCATTGGGTTTAGACATTACTTCGGTGATCTTTAAATCGTTTCAAAACGGCAGCAACATACCATTTTTTGTGATTTCTTTCTATCAAAGAATCGTATGAATGGTTGATTCCTACGTAATACACTTTACTTTTGATTTGATTTGATCAAAAGAGTTTTACCAATTCCAACAAAATTAACTTTTAAATTTTATCGAATTGGATCCTTTAGATTTATATATCTAAAATATACTTACGAAGTTGTTCCAATTTATTGATCGATACTAACCTTAGATTCTTGCCCTTGAGAAATTAATCAATACGTTCTACTCGAGCTCCATCGTGTACTATTTACATGGCAACACTCTCAAAAATGAGGGTTCCAGTGGAACAGAACAAATGATGTCGAGCCAAGAGCACTTTCGTTCCTATATAATATAAAAAAGTGGTGGATGTAAGAATCCACAGCTGATCATGTCCTTCAAGTCGCACGTTGCTTTCTGCCACATCGTTTTAAACGAAGTTTTACCATAACATTCCTTCAGTTTGGAACCAGTATGTAATTGATTCAATTATGGAATCGTGAATAATCATCGGTTCGGTCGGTACATAATAATCTATACTTTTTTCTTCTATATGAAGAATGGATAATGTATGACGAAGTCTCAACAAGAATTCAATCAATTTAACCCCATTGTTTATAATTTTTTTTTAATTATAACTAACATAACATGAATAAATAAACACGAATAAACAAGTTATTTTGAATCTCTATCTTCAAGTAACGTGATAGGATAAATTCAACAATTTAACACTTCTTAGAGTACCAAGAACTCATAAGAAATCATTAAAAAGATTTAATTGATTGAATAGTTGAATAGTTTCCTACCCTATATCATTATTTGCATAAGGTTTTACAGTAAGTACCATTCGCTTTTTATCATCATTAAGAGAAAGATAAATCCATATTGGATTAAACCATCAATGATTAATAAAAAAAAAAAAGACTGATGTAAGGAAAGATTGAAGATTTAGGTTGTTATTTTTTCGTATTTCATATTGTAAAATCAGTAATATTTAACAAATCAAAATTTCGTTTCATATGCGTGTTATTTGAACTCGATTAAATTTGTGAAAAAGATATGATTAATAATAAAAAAAAAAAAAAAAAAGAAATAAGAATCACATTCTATAACAATATTATACTCTTAAACGGAAGACTGGTCGAAAAGATAATCTTTATTTTGATATATTTTATTATGATATAGATTATGATATAGATATATATTTTATTTTTTATTATAGATTAATAAAATGATCGTGGGTCAGGTATGTTCTGGGACGGAAGGATTCGAACCTCCGAATAGCGGGACCAAAACCCGTTGCCTTACCACTTGGCCACGCCCCATTTCTAGTCGACACTAATAAACACTAATATTGGTACTGGTTGTTCGTCAACTCAAGTCTAAATATCTATTATCTATAAAATAGATTACTAGAATTTTTATACATGTAGACGTAGAATTAAACAGAATTTATTGATCATTACATATAATTCAATTAAGATATTGTATGAAAGTATGGTTTATTCTATTCTCTTTTGATTTGAGAATTGAAGGATTTTTGATTGGGTGAGTTCAAATCAAAGAAAGTTTTTTGGTCTATCTTATTTTCTTTTTATTCATTTTTCTTTTCTATGAATAATAACATATTTATAATAATAAAATAATAAAAAACTCAATTTATTAATAACTCAATCAAAATAAATAAAATACAATTATCCTCAAGAACAAAATGTTTGTTATGCTTAATATATTTAGTTTGATCTGTATCTGTCTTAATTCTGCTCTTTATTCAAGTAGTTTTTTCGTCGCCAAATTGCCCGAGGCCTACGCTTTTTTAAATCCAATCGTAGATTTTATGCCAGTAATACCCCTGTTTTTTTTTCTCTTAGCCTTTGTTTGGCAAGCTGCTGTAAGTTTTCGATGATATCTTTAATTTAATAATGTCTAGACAAATTCATGATTTATTGAAAAAAAAAAATTCAAAGAAAAGAATTGATAAGATCAGATAAGTCTTACACCCTCAATTCAAATATTGAAATTCTTGTACAACCGCGAAAAATCTGGATCACCCCACTTTATTTCTTGGTGTCAAAATAAAAAATCAAAATAGTAGGGTATGCGGTATAAAAACGGAGAATCTATTCTCTTTTTTACTAAAAAAAATCTTGGAGATTATGTAATGCTTACTCTCAAACTATTTGTTTACACGGTAGTGATATTCTTTGTTTCTCTCTTTATTTTCGGATTCCTGTCTAATGATCCAGGACGTAATCCTGGACGTGAAGAATAAAAGATAAGGTTTTTGTTTTCCTTGCTTGATTTTTAAATGTTCTTAGTAGGATTTTATCTATTACACATTTTTAACTATTAAAAATAAAAAGAGCTCGCGAAAAATTCGAAAGAAAATACCAAGTCATCAACAAAAACGGAAAGAGAGGGATTCGAACCCTCGGTACGAAAAACTCGTACAACGGATTAGCAATCCGACGCTTTAGTCCACTCAGCCATCTCTCCTCCCAATTGAAAAAGGATAATACTATGTTACATTATAAAAAATAAGGATTGAAAGAGCCCTTCATAATATTTTTTTTTCATCCGAGAGTGCTTTTTAGTTCCACGGCCCGGCTAAGTACTGACCAGGCCGGGCCCGCCATTTATTGTTCCAACGAATCATAAATAATTTTTTTTTATTTGAAAACTAAAATACTTGCTTGTTATTACGATTGGAAACATAAAAACTCTTTTGATTTCTATGATATAGAATCAAATGATATCGAATCAAAGTGTCGTTTCTTATCTTAATTCTTAATTTTTTATATTTATTCTTTATTTTCTTTATTCCTTTTATTTTAGTAAAGTAAATAAATAACAAAAAGGGAGCTGTGGATTCTTGCACAATACATTTTCATGTATGTTATGGCTTAAGTAGTTTTGTCGAGACGTCTAGGTCAAAAACCTCCGGCAAAAAAACACTTGTTATTTAGTTTTAGTTATTGAAATTTAATGAATTCTCTTTTCCGAATCTCATTGGGTTCTCTGATACAACACGTAAACGCTCTAATTTTCATGATTATTTTATGATCCTATCCTTTCTTTTTACTCTTTTAACTTTTTATTACGACCCATTTTCTTGTTCGACAAAAGGTTCATTTATATACAATAATCGGATTGTAGCGGGTATAGTTTAGTGGTAAAAGTGTGATTCGTTCTATAATCCTTTATATAGTTAAGGGGTCTTTCGGTTTGATTAATATTTCATTCCGACCAAAAACTTTATTTCTTAAAAGGATTTAATCCTTTACCTCTCAATGAAAAATTCGAGGAAGAATATACATTCTCGTGATTTGTATCCAAGAATCAATTAAAAATTGAAAAATTGGATTATGAGATTACGAAACATAATTTTTTTTTTTATTAGATCAATACTTCTAATTGAATAAGTATGAGTAAAGGATCCATGGATAAAGATAGAAAGTGGCTTTCTAATCGTAACTAAATCTTTAATTTGGAATTTGTATTACGGAAATTGAAGCAAAATGGCTATTAAACAATGACTTTGGTTTACTAGAGACATCGACAAATTTTTTTAGCTCGGTAGAAACAAAATGCTTTTCCTAAGGATTCTCTCACATAGAAATAGAGAACGAAGTAACTAGAAAGGTTGTTATAATATAATCCCCCTCTTTTCTATAGGGATCGTCTAGAAAGCGGGTTGTTCTGAATACATTCAGACAGAAAAGCTGACATAGATGTTATGGGTGGAATTTTTTTTTTCGTTCATGTCTTAATATAGGAATTTATACATCTTCCATAAAGGAGCCGAATGAAACCAAAGTTTCACGTTCAGTTTTGAATTAGAGACGTTAAAAATGATGAATCAACGTCGACTATAACCCCTAGCCTTCCAAGCTAACGATGCGGGTTCGATTCCCGCTACCCGCTTTTACTTTATTTTTTTATTAAATTAATAAGAAATAAGAAAAAAATAGAATTAAATATTTTGAGATTTTTATTATTTTATAAAAAATTTTATGAATATAATTAATGTAATGCATCATTGACTTGAATACGGAATTCCCGGAATTGGTTCAACTATTTTTCCGAACAAGAAATAGGAAAATTGGAATGAAAAGCGTCCATT